CTTTCTAAATGTAATGACTAGAAGTGCTACTGATAATAATGATCCACAAAGAAGAGCCGCATAGCTCAATATCATCATACTTACGTGCATTATTAACCACTCCGATTGTAGAGCGGGTATTAATATTGTGGGTTTATGTATTTCATTTAAAAGACCCGACGTAGCAAAGCCTTGGGTAAAAATAGTACTTGAGGCAGTTATTGTGGTTAAATAATTTTTTCGTTTTTTTAAATAGGGCACTATATGAATAAGGGAGAAACTCCATGAAAGAAAAATTAATGATTCATATAAATCACTTAGTGGGAAATGGCCCGAATAAATCCAACGAGTGATTAATAATCCTGTTAGACATAAAAAAGTAGCTAGCATCCCCTTTTCTGACGAATCATATGGTTTTATGATTTCATTGCCCAATAAGGTTATCAAATGAATTGTAATCACAATTGAAACAATAGAAAAGGAAATATGAGTTAATATATGCTCTAAAGTTGAAAATATCATAAAAAAGAAAAAAGGTGGGGATCCCCCATATTAATATGAATTATTCGGAATTTAATTTATTTTTATTATAGGATCTATTGGATCTCGTTTAGAAGATGGCATGCCGCCACTCGGACTCGAACCGAGATGCTCTAGCACTGCTTCCTAAGAGCAGCGTGTCTACCGATTTCACCATAGCGGCTTGCTCGAATTCATAATAGCCTATTTATATTCAATAGTCGAGATTGAACAAGTCAATTCAATCAAATATGTTTTTTTAGTAAAAATTTAATTGATAAAAAAAATGAGTTCAAAAGTCAATTTGAAGATTCATTAGTTTCATTTATTTTCCTTTAAGTGTCCATTTATCTTAGGGCTTTTTACGTAGTTTATGCGATTCTAAAATCGAACTCTTGCAGCTATAGAAATCTCTCGCTAGAATAAAAAAACTTTTTTCATTTTTTACGCTTATTGTCATGTCATTATTTCTGGTTTATCTGATTTCATAATCATAAATTTGAAACAAAAAAGAAATTTTCTCAATGAATCTAAAACTATTTTGTATTTGGAGTACTGCAAATTGACACTTGTACATAATATAATAATATCTCAACAATCAAGTTCTTTTATTGATTCTTTTATTGATGATCTGAAAATTGGAGATATATGGTAAATCCATTACATATGGTAAATGCAATAAATTAAGAAGTTAGTTTTTAACATGGAATCCATTAGTTTCAACAATCTGCCCTTCCCGAAAAAGATAAAAAATTTTATTTATTGGAATTGTAAAGGTCGATGGGGAAAAAAAGACTCCCCACCACCAAAATATGAGTGAAAACATACAAAAAAAAATAAAAAATTGTATTTCTTTTTTTATTTAGATTTTTAGATTTAGAATTCAGAAAATAGAAGAATTATTCTTTTAGACATAACATTAAGATTCTATTTCATATTAATATGAACTTTGATTTTATATTAACAAATTACTGATCCAATTTTTTGAATCAAATGCATTTGGATTATTCCAATATTTTAGGACTTATTTGTTTGTCGTACAAAAAAACTTTTTGAATTCCCGGTAGAAAGAGATTTCCCTAATGACAAAGCTTTTAACGACGCCCAATATCCTTTCATTTTCCAAATATTTTTACGAATACGCTTTTTTGATATCGAAGTACGTTTTTTTGGAACTGCCATTTAAAAATGAAGAAGTTACTGATTGTTATAGTTGGATGTGAAAGACATCTATTGTTCTATTATTATTCTTATTCATTATCTATTTTTTCTCTAAATAATATAATATTCTCTTCATAAAAAAGAAATATAGATATGTCAAAGATCCATGAAAACTGGATCAAAAATGACTCTAAATAACAAAATATTCCGTAAAACCAAAAATTTTTGGTTTGGAACTATTAGTTCGCGTTGTTTATCTCTCAAAGTTATATCTTTAGAATCTGCATGTCATAGAAATCAAATCAAACTTAATAAAATAAAAAAAGAATCTAAAAGACCTTTATTTTCGGCATTCTATACTTGATTTACATGTAATAAAATACCAGGATTGTACTTTTGACTAATAAATTGATAGTCAAACTAGAAAAAAATACAACTAAATTCAATTTTAAAATTCGAATGAGACTAGTAATAAATCTGTTAAAAGATACGTGGTTTGATAAAAAAGGATCTCAGTCATTTTTGATCCTTTCTCGCTAAAAAGTTCATTTTAGTTCCATATTTTTCTAAACTTTACTAATAAATTGTTTTGATTGAAATGGAAAACAATCAATCCCATAATGAATTAGTTAATTAATTGAAAATTAGTTAATGAATTGAAATTGAAATAAACTAACTAAAATCAAGAGTTTTTTCATTAGACCGATGACCTTAGTTAATCTTATAATTCGTATCAGCATCAAGTACTCTTTTTAGGCTAAATTTTTATCCTTGCTCTATGAATATAAATTTTGATTACGATTACGATAAATTATTATATTTTTATTTTCCTATTATAAGTGTTCGTTTTTTTATATGTCACTTGGTCATATCATTTGACCAATTGTAACTTCTTTTTTGAATATTTGAACGGTTTTGAAAAGACTCAGAATAATTAATATTAATAAATACTAATATAAACTTCTTAAATCAGTTAGTGCATATCTTGATTTTTTATTGACTTTTTCGAAAGGTAAGATCCGGTGAATCGGAAACAATTAATTAAGAATAAAAAACTTTTTTTATGGAACAGACATATCAATATGCGTGGATAATACCTTTTCTTCCACTTCCAGTTCCTATGTTAATAGGGTTGGGACTTCTTCTTTTTCCGACGGCAACAAAAAGTCTTCGCCGTATGTGGGCTTTTCAGAGCGTTTTGTTGTTAAGTATAGTCATGATTTTTTCCATGAATCTTTCTATTCAGCAAATAAATAGTAGTTCTGTCTATCAATATGTATGGTCTTGGATTATTAATAATGATTTTTCGTTAGAATTCGGATACTTGATCGATCCACTTACTTCTATTATGTCAATACTAATCACTACTGTTGGAATTTTGGTTCTTATTTATAGTGATAATTATATGTCTCATGATCACGGGTATTTGAGATTTTTTGCTTATATGAGTTTTTTCAGTACTTCTATGTTGGGATTAGTTACTAGTTCAAATTTGATACAAATTTATATTTTTTGGGAATTAGTTGGAATGTGTTCGTATCTATTAATAGGATTTTGGTTCACACGACCTGTTGCAGCAAAGGCTTGTCAAAAAGCCTTTGTAACTAATCGTGTTGGCGATTTTGGTTTATTATTAGGCATTTTAGGGTTTTATTGGGTAACGGGGAGTTTCGAATTTCGTGATTTATTCCAAATATTCAATAACTTGATTTCTAATAATGAGGTCGATTTTTTATTTGTTACCTTGTGCGCTGTTCTTTTATTTGCCGGTGCGATTGCTAAATCTGCACAATTTCCTCTTCATGTATGGTTACCTGATGCGATGGAAGGGCCGACTCCTATTTCGGCCCTTATACATGCTGCTACGATGGTAGCAGCGGGCATTTTTCTTGTAGCCCGACTTATGCCTCTTTTCATAGTCATACCCCACATAATGAATTTTATCTCTTTGATAGGGATAATAACAGTTTTCTTAGGAGCTACTTTAGCTCTTGCTCAAAAAGATATTAAGAGGGGTTTAGCCTATTCCACAATGTCTCAATTGGGTTATATGATGTTAGCTTTAGGTATGGGGTCTTATCGCAGTGCTTTATTTCATTTGATTACTCATGCTTATTCTAAAGCATTATTGTTCTTAGGATCGGGATCCGTTATTCATTCAATGGAAACTCTTGTTGGGTATTGTCCAAAAAAAAGTCAGAATATGGTGCTTATGGGAGGTTTAACAAAACATGTACCAATTACAAAAAATTCTTTTTTATTAGGTACACTTTCTCTTTGCGGTATTCCACCCCTTGCTTGTTTTTGGTCCAAAGATGAAATTCTTAATGATAGTTGGTTGTATTCACCTATTTTTGCAATAATAGCTTGGTCTACGGCGGGATTAACGGCATTTTATATGTGTCGGATTTATTTACTTACTTTTGAAGGACATTTAAACGTTCATTTTCAAAATTACAGTGGAAAAAGGAATACCCCCTTATATTCAATATCGCTATGGGGTAAAGAAGGTTCAAAAAAAAGTAACAAAAACTTTCGTTTGGTAACTTTATTAAAAATGAATAAGAATGGACGTCCTTCTTTTTTTTCAAATAGAGTATATAAAATTGATGAGAATGTAAGAAATATGACCCCACCCTTTCTTTCTATTCCGAATTTTGGCAATACCAAGACTTCTTTGTATCCTTATGAATCGGATAATACGATGTTATTCCCAATACTTATATTAATTATATTTACTTTGTTCGTTGGATTCTTAGGAATTCCTTTAAATCAAGACGTGGATATATTAACAAAATGGTTAACCCCTTCTATAAATCTTTTACATAAAAATTCAAATAATTCAATAGATTGGTATGAATTTTGTAAAGATGCCTTTTTTTCAGTCAGTATAGCCTCTTTCGGAATATTTATAGCATTTTTTTTATATAAACCTGTTTATTCATCTTTTCAAAATTTGGACTTAATTAATTCATTTTTTAAAATGGGGCCTAGGAGAAATTTTTATGACAAAATAAAAAATGCTATATATGATTGGTCATATAATCGGGGGTACATAGATGCCTTTTATGGAACATTCTTGATTGTGGGGACGAGAAAATTCGCCGAATTCACTCATTTTTTTGATAGACGAATAATTGATGCAATTCCAAATGGAGTTGGTCTTATCAGTTTCTTTGTAGCAGAGGTTATTAAATCGGTAGGGGGGGGACGTATTTCTTCTTATCTGTTCTTTTATTTTTCTTATGTATCCATTTTTTTAGTAATTTACTACTTTTTGAATCTTTAAGTCTTTCTTTAAGTCTTTAAGAAAAATCCATTTCATGAATAAAATGTGACCA